CTTTGGATGTATAAGAGGATATTCCTAAGATAACACGTAATTAGTCTCCGTTCTATTAATTGAATTGCAATTAAACTCGGCCCACCCTTGTTATTTCTATTTATACTACTACTAAAATAAAAATAAAAGGGTGGGCCGACTACAAATATTCTATTGCACGTATTTTGGATAATAAATACATATTTTATATCTCTAGATATCGCAGATTTGTCTTCAAAAATCTAAGACTCAAGTGTTTCTATTGTTGTCTTGGATCCACAATGAAACCTATGGATCCTTCGGATTGGTCTATTCTTTCGAAGTATCATAAACCTTTCGACCCATCCTGCATTTTGTCTTTTTTGTTCCATGTTGTAATAGAACCAAAAATTCTTACTTTAGTTATTAGACGAGATTTTAGGAAAAGATTCTTTCTAGGTTCTAGGAAAGAAAAAATCTTTCTTTTTTGTTGTTCGATGCGAAGACACAGGAAAAAGCTCTTTATCATTCTGTTTCGAATGAAAGGAATTTGATCCTATTCATATCATAGTGAAGTCTTACCCCCAGATTCCCACAAAAAAAAGAAAAGAGAATCCTTTTTCACACTTCTTGTTAGTAGTGATTGTTTAGTCGGATAAGAACTAATAGCTAATTGGAATATATGTCAATATATTCAAATTCACGCTAGAATAATTGACAGATATACAAATGGACAATAGAATACTTGACAAAGATTCGAATTGAGGATATGGTCAATTGATCTTGACAAAGATTTGAATTGACCATATAATAATAATTGAATCTTGACAAAGATTCGAATTGACCGTATAATAATAATTGAATCTTGACAAAGATTCGAATTGAGGATATGATCAATTCCAATTGATACTGCTTGACGGGGATTCGAATTGACGGTATACTGAAGAATTAAGGAATTTTGTATCATAGTCCCAATGACTATAACTACGATTCCACATTTCCACAGCAAAGTGAGAAGTTTCGGTATACTGAAGAATTAAGCAATTATGTATCACAGTGCCAATCACTATAACTAGACTTCCATACTTAACTTACGTTTCCATACTTAACTTACGTTTCCACATCAAAGTGAGCTATAACTATTCATCATTTTACAGGAAGGGAGTCTTATTTTATGACCATTCAATGTAAAGAATTAACAAGCGAGTTTGAAGTTATAAGAAAATCGGCGGACAATCTTTTGACTATTGAAAATAGTACTGAAGATTCAAGTAGTAGGGCTGAAAACCTTAATAAAGGTCTTGAAATCGGGGGGGACACTGGTGATTTGACTAGATCTAACGATCTCGATTCAAGTCAAAAATATCGACATTTGTGGGTTCTATGCGAAAATTGTTATAACTTAAATTATAAGCAAGTTGTAAAATTAAAAATTTGTGAATCTTGCGAATATCACTTGAAAATGAGTAGTTCAGAAAGAATCGAAAGTTCGATTGATTCCGACACCTGGGATTCTATGGACGAAAATTTGGTGTCTCGCGATCTCGAGGAGGAGCTTCGAGATTTTCTTAGTCAAAAAGAAGAAGAAGAAAAGAAAAAGAATTGGAAGCCAATAAAGCACATTCTAACGGAAATTGATTGTCTGATTCGCCTAATCGCGGACTTGTATTTGGAGTCGATTCAAAAAGTACTTGGGGATATGTGGATCGAAAGACTTAGAAGTGACCTATTATATGCAGTTTTACAGAAGTTGCGAAAAAAGAAAAATGAATATATGAAAATTATTATAGATTATCATTTTGATCGGTCCAAATGGTTGATGTGGAATGAGGATTTTTCTGATATCATCAGGGATTTGAAGTTCATAAATCAGCTACCGAAGTTGGGGTTGGAGTGGGCGGCTCGTGGATTGGATGAGGATGAAATCGCGGAGCAACTTTATTTGGTTTCGGGTACATTCAATTCATCTAGGTTTATTGAGGAAGAACCTTATTTGGATTCGGATAAATCCAATTCGGATGAATTGCATTCGGATGAATTGAATTCAGATGAATTGGATTTGGATGAATTGAATTCAGATGAATTGGATTCGGATAAATCCAATTCGAATGAATTGCATTCGGATGAATTGCATTCGGATAAATCCAATTCGGATGAATTGCATTCGGATGAATTGCATTCGGATGAATTGCATTCAGATGAATTGGATTCGGATGAATTCAATGAGGAACCTTATGAAGATTATATTGATTCTTATCAAACAAAGACGGGATTAACGGAGGCTGTTCAAACAGGCATAGGTCGACTAAATGATATTCCTGTAGCAATTGGGGTTATGGATTTTGAGTTTATCGGAGGTAGTATGGGATCCTTAGTTGGGGATAAAATCACCCGTTTAATTGAGTACGCTACCAACCAATCTCTACCTCTTATTATAGTGTGTGCTTCGGGGGGGGCACGCATGCAAGAAGGGAGTTTGAGCTTGATGCAAATGGCCAAAATATCCTCTGCCTTATATGATTTTCAATCAAAGGAAAAGTTATTTTTTGTACCAATTCTTTCATCCCCTACTACCGGTGGGGTAACGGCTAGTTTTGGCATGTTGGGAGATATCATTATTGCCGAACCCAACGCCTACATTGCATTTGCGGGTAAAAGAGTAATTGAAGAACTCTTGAAGATAACAGTACCGGAAGGTTCACAAGAGACTGAAAATTTATTCGAGAAGGGCTTATTCGACCTAATCGTACCGCGTAATCTTTTAAAAACCGTTCTTAGTGAATTATTGCAGTTCCACGGCTTCTTTCCTTTGAAGTCAAATTCGACTCACCTAGAGTACGCTAAGTTCAACTAGTTGATTTAATTAGTGGATTTGTAGGAAACAAGTAGTTAGTTTATCAGAATTGAAGTAAAAAAGAAATAAAAAATTGTCATACATATCTTTCACGAATAAGTCCATCTATTTAGTTCTTAATTTCTTGGACTTATTCTATTTCTATATATCCGCTTTAGATACTTATATCTCTACTATGAATTTAAAAATTCGTAATAATTAGAATTAAGAGTTTTAATTATTATAAATCTAAAATATTCAAAAAAAAAAATAACAGGTGCAAATAGTCAATCGAGGTACTACATTTTATGACAACTTTCCATTTTCCCTCTATTTTTGTGCCTTTAGTAGGCTTAGTATTTCCGGCACTTGCAATGGCTTCTTTATTTCTTCATGTTCAAAAAAACAAGATTGTTTAGATCCGGGGGTTCATCCTTTTTTTGGAAACTAAGATTTGGAGCATAACACAGATCTTTTTGGGGTAAATAGGGTCTAAAATATTTTTTCTGCCGAAAAAGTTCTTATGTCTGCAGAAAATGATCTATAGGTAGATGAATTCTAGCTAGTTTCAAATAGATCAGGATCATTTGATGACTAAAATGTGTAAAGTTGGTGGATCTAGGTGTATATCGATATATATATTTGGATCATATGTATGGGGGGTATGTTATTATTATTTTAGATTGAACCAATTTCATGAATTATTCCTTACTACTACTACTTATAAATAAATGGTTCATCTCAAACTAGTACTAGTTCACATCAAACTAGTACTAGTTTCTGAGAGTTCCTTCGTAAACAGCAAAGGAAAGTTAAAATAATTTGGGGTATTCTCCCAAATTTCAATAATTTCAATAAAATAAAATAAACTATGAGTTGGCGATCAGAACATGTATGGATAGAAGTTAGAACAGGATCTCGAAAACTAAGTAATTTTTTCTGGGCCCTTGTCGTTTTTTTAGGTTCATTAGGATTCTTAGTGGTTGGAACTTCTAGTTATCTTGGTAAAAATTTGATATCTTTTTTTCCGTCTCAGCAAATCCTTTTTTTTCCACAAGGGATCGTGATGTCTTTCTACGGGATTGCGGGTCTCTTTATTAGTTCTTATTTGTGGTGCACAATTTCCTTGAATGTAGGTAGTGGTTATGATCGATTCGATAGAAAGAAAGGAAGGGGTTGTATTTTTCGTTGGGGATTCCCTGGAAAAAACCGTCGCATATTCCTTCGATTCCGTCTAAAGGATATTCAATCCATTAGACTAGAAGTCAAAGAGGGTATTTCTGCTCGCTGTATCCTTTTTCTAAATATTAGAGGCCGGGGGACTATTCCGTTGACCCGGGCTGATGAGAATTTGACTCCACGACAAATGGAAGAAAAAGCCGCGGAATTGGCCCTTTTCTTGCGCGTACCAATTGAAATCTTTTGAGAAAAAAAAAAAGAATTGGGCTGAAGAAGGAATGCTTTCTCAGCAAGAGGAAAAACTACAAGAATCTTTTTTCTATAATCTATAAGATAACTTAACTGAAGTTTCACCTGAACGTTTAGTCGAGTCAAAGCCGGCCTATATTCTCTGGAATAACTATAAAACAAAACTCTTTTTTCTTATTTCTTAATTTTTCTTATTTCTTCATTTGAATTTGAATCGAAGTCTTAGTCTATTTCTGTATTCTCTCTAGATATTGAAACAAAATCACAAAAAATAGATTTGATACCTTGTCTAGAACTCACGTGTGAAAAAACTATTAGATCACAGAGAGTCAACGGGGTTCATTAACAATTCACAGATGAAAAATGGCAAAAAAGAAAACACCTACCCCCCTTTTGTATCTTGCATCTATAGTCTTTTTGCCTTGGGGGATTTCTCTCTCATTTATGAAAAGTATGGAATCTTGGATTACTAATTGGTCGAATACTGGTCAATCCGAAATTTTTTGGAATGATATTCAAAAAAAAAATCTTCTAGAAAAGTTCATAGAATTAGAAGAAATCCTGCTCTTAGACGAAATTTTCAAGGAATACTCGGAGACACATCTACAAAAGCTTTCTATAGGAATCCAAAAAGAAACGATTCAATTAATCACGATACACAACGAAGATCGTATCCATATGATTTTCCACTTATCAACAAATATAATCTGTTTTGTTATTCTAAGCGGCTATTCTATTTTAGGTAATGAAGAACTTGTTATTCTTAACTCTTGGACTCAGGAATTCCTATATAACTTAAGTGATACAATAAAAGCTTTTTTGATTCTTTTAATAACGGATTTATGTATCGGATTTCATTCACCCCACGGGTGGGAGCTAATGATTAGTTCTGTCTACAAAGATTTTGGATTTGTTCATAATGATCAAATTATATCTGGTCTTGTTTCCACCTTTCCAGTTATTCTGGATACTATTTTTAAATATTGGATTTTCCGTTATTTAAATCGTGTATCTCCGTCACTGGTAGTTATTTATCATTCAATGAATGATTGACAAATGATCCACCAATAGTAATCTCTAATCCAAAAACCTTCTATCCGGTGGATTTTCCATACCAGAGTATTTCAGTAAAATTCTAGAAAATAGCAGAATCGTGGATAGGGCCCTGTACTAGCGACCTATCCCAACTTATTGTAGAAATTTTCGGATCAATGATTAGACTATGCAAACTCAAAATACTTTTGCTTGGATAAAGGAACAGATTTCTCGATCTATTTCCGTATCGCTCATGATATGTATCATCACCCATACGTCGATTGCAAGTGCATATCCCATTTTTGCACAGCAGGGTTATGAAAATCCACGAGAGGCGACCGGGCGTATTGTATGTGCGAATTGCCATTTAGCTAACAAACCAGTAGATATTGAGGTTCCACAAGCAGTACTTCCGGATACTGTATTTGAAGCAGTTGTTCGAATTCCTTATGATAAACAAGTGAAACAAGTTCTTGCTAATGGTAAGAAGGGCGGTTTGAATGTAGGGGCTGTTCTTATTTTACCGGAGGGTTTTGAGTTAGCTCCTTCCGACCGTATTTCTCCAGAGATGAAAGAAAAGATAGGAAATTTGTCTTTTCTGAACTACCGCCCTGCTAAAAAAAATATTCTTGTGATAGGGCCTGTCCCCGGTCAGAAATATAGTGAAATCACCTTTCCTATTCTTTCTCCCGACCCCGCTACTAAGAAAGATGTTCACTTCTTAAAATATCCTATATACGTAGGGGGGAATAGGGGAAGGGGTCAGATTTATCCCGACGGAAGCAAGAGTAACAATACAGTTTATAATGCGACGGGAGCGGGTATAGTAAGTAAAATCATACGAAAAGAAAAGGGAGGATATGAAATATCCATCACTGATCCGTCGGATGGACGTCAAGTGGTTGATATTATCCCTCCAGGACCGGAACTTCTTGTTTCCGAGGGTGAATCCATCAAATTGGATCAACCATTAACCAGTAATCCAAATGTTGGTGGATTTGGTCAGGGAGATGCCGAAATAGTACTTCAAGATCCATTACGTGTACAAGGTCTTTTGTTCTTTTTGGGATCTGTTGTTTTGGCACAAATCTTTTTGGTTCTTAAAAAGAAACAGTTTGAGAAAGTTCAATTGGCCGAAATGAATTTCTAGACTCGCGAATTTATCAACATCAAGGTCGTAAAAAGAACTCGATTCTTGTTGTCGATTATGTATGAAAAAAAAATGAAATTATGAAAAACCTTTTATTTACTTTATGATTTTTTTTTAGCCAAATTGCATTAGTACAACTATGTGATTTTTGTTTTTGCTAGATTTCAATGGGAGGCATTTGATTCGATTTCAACTAGAATCCAATTGGTATAGATATTCGTATAATAAACGGGTAATAGAACGAACTCGAAATGCGGGAAACAAAAAAGTCTAGGGGGATTATTCGTCTTCCTACTCTTTGGACACAAGAAAAGGAATTTTCTCTACCCTTTTCTTGTGTCCAAAGATTAATAATTTTGGATCCTGTTCGTCAAAAATTCCTAGTCTTGGTGGCGGTTTTCCAGATGTATCAGAACTTTTTTTTTTTTTACGTACAATTACATTACAATAGAGTAGTGGACAAAAAAAAGGGGGAAGTTCATTTTATGAATGAAATTCTATTAATTAAATGAAATAGAACTTATTCATCAATGAACTTTCCATTTTTCTGAGATACTCAAATAAAAATAAAAAAAACTCAATATAAATGGAGTAAGAGTATAGAAAGTATTTGTCCGATATCAAATCTACAGAAATATATTGATTCCGGGTAATTTGCGTAATTTTCCCTTTCGTCTAACTTGGAAAAGATCCATAGATACTATCAAGATCAAAGAACGGGTATTTTGAATCAATCAATAAAGTTCATTTTTCAAAAGCACCAGAGAATGGGCTTTTTTAAAACAACCTAAAAAGAAATCCGCCTTGCCATTTACACTACACGAAAAAAATCTGATTCTTAAGAACCCAACGGGCCCTTCCCCTCGAATCAGACAAAGAAAGAAGGGAATCCCGTCAAGTTCCTACGCTTTCATGTCTACAACTCAATTCATCCGATTACTACAGAGATGAACCTAATCCGGAATATGAACCATAAAAGAAAATACCTATTAAACCGATCACAAGAATACCAGTTACAGTACCTATTATCCAAAGAGGAATCCTTCCAGTAGTATCGGCCATTTACTCCACTTCCCTCCAATTTAATTTCATCAAA